GTCAATGTTTACAGAATCTTCTTCTGTCCGAAGAAATGATTCATCGAAATAATGAGTCACCCGTTCCATTGATATGGGCACATCTGAGATCAACAAATGCTCGGGAGTTCCTCTATTCCATCTTTTTCCTTCTTCTTGTTGCTGGATATCTCGTTCGTATACATCTTCTCTTTGTTTCCCGAGCCTCTAGTGAGTTACAGACAGAGTTAGAAAAGATCAAATCTTTGATGATTCCATCATATATGATGGAATTTCGAAAACTTCTGGATAGGTATCCTACATCTGAACTGAATCCTTTCTGGTTAAAGAATCTCTTTCTAGTTGTTCTGGAACAATTAGGAGATTCTCTGGAAGAAATACGGGGTTCTGCTTCTGGTGGCAACATGCTATTGGGTGGTGGTCCCGCTTATGGGGTCAAATCAATACGTTCTAAGAAGAAATATTGGAAGATCAATCTCATCGATCTTGTAAGTATCATACCAAATCCCATCAATCGAATCATTTTTTCGAGAAATACGAGACATCTAAGTCGTACAAGTAAAGAGATCTATTCATTGATAAGAAAAAGAAAAAACGTGAACGGTGATTGGATTGATGATAAAATAGAATTCTGGGTCGCGAACAGTGATTCGATTGATGATGAAGAAAGAGAATTCTTGGTTCAGTTCTCCACCTTAACGACAGAAAAAAGGATTGATCAAATTCTATTGAGTCTGACTCATAGTGATCATTTATCAAAGAATGACTCTGGTTATCAAATGATTGAACAACCGGGATCAATTTCCTTACGATACTTAGTTGACATTCATCAAAAGGATCTAATGAATTATGAGTTCAATAGATCCTGTTTAGCAGAAAGACGGATATTCCTTGCTCATTATCATACAATCACTTATTCACAAACCTTGTGTGGGGCTAATATTTTTCATTCCCCATCTCCTCATGGAAAACCCTTTTCGCTCCGCTTAGCCCTATCCCCTTCTAGAGGTATTTTAGTGATAGGTTCTATAGGAACTGGACGATCCTGTTTGGTCAAATACCTAGCGACAAACTCCTATGTTCCTTTCATTACGGTATTTCCGAACAAGTTCCTGGATGACAAGCCTAAAGGTTATCATCCTATTGATGATATCGATATTGATGATAGTGACGATATTGATGATAGTAATGATGATGATGATCTTGATATTGATACGGAGCTGCTAACTATGACGAATGTGCTAACTATGTATATGACGACGAAAATAGACCGATTTGATATCACCCTTCAATTCGAATTAGCAAAAGCAATGTCTCCTTGCATAATATGGATTCCAAACATTCATGATCTGCATGTGAATGAGTCGAATTACTTATCCCTCGATCTATTAGAGAACTATCTCTCCAGGGATTGTGAAAGATGTTCCACTGGAAAGATTCTTGTTATTGCTTCGACTCATATTCCCCAAAAAGTGGATCCCGCTCTAATAGCTCCAAATAAATTAAATACATGCATTAAGATACGAAGGCTTCTTCTTCCACAACAACGAAAGCACTTTTTCATTCTTTCATATACTAGAGGATTTCACTTGGAAAAGAAGATGTTCCATACTAACGGATTCGGGTCCATAACCATGGGTTCCAATGCGCGAGATCTTGTAGCACTTATCAATGAGGCCCTATCAATTAGTATTACACAGAAGAAATCCATTATAGAAACTAATACAATTAGATCAGCTCTTCATAGAAAAACTTGGGATTTTCGATCCCAGATAAGATCGGTTCAGGATCATGGGATCCTTTTCTATCAGATAGGAAGGGCTGTTACACAAAATGTACTTCTAAGTAATTGCCCCATAGATCCTATATCTATCTATATGAAGAAGAAATCATGTAAGGGAGGGGATTCTTATTTGTACAAATGGTACTTCGAACTTGGAACGAGCATGAAGAAATTAACGATACTTCTTTATCTTTTGAGTTGTTCTGCCGGATCGGTCGCTCAAGATCTTTGGTCTTCATCCAGACACGATGAAAAAAATTGGATCACTTCTTATGGATTCGTCGAGAACGATTCTGATCTAGTTCATGGCCTCTTACTATTATTACTATTAGAAGTAGAAGGCGCTCTGGCTCTGGCGGGATCCTCACGGACAGAAAAATCTTGCAGTCAGTTTGATAATAATCGAGTGACATTACTTCTTCGGTCCGAACCAAGGAATCAGTTAGATATGATGCAAAATGGATCTTGTTCTATCGTTGATCAGAGATTTCTATATGAAAAATACGAATCGGAGTTTGAAGAAGGGGAAGGGGCCCTCGATCCGCAACAGATAGAGGAGGATTTATTCAATCACATAGTTTGGGCTCCTAGAATATGGCGATTTGATTGTATCGAAAGGCCCACTGAATTGGGATTTCCCTATTGGACTGGGTCATTTCGGGGCAAATGGATCATTTATCATAAAGAGGATGAGCTTCAAGAGAATGATTCGGAGTTCTTGCAGAGTGGAACCATGCA